TCTCTCAAAATGGAATCTGTTCCAAACATATATGCCATGGTTTCTTACTTCGACAGGGTGCAAATATCTCAATTTCACCCTTTTAGATACTCTTTCAGACCCATTGCCGATACTAAGTAGCAGTCAAAAATTTGTATCCATTTTTCATGATATGATGCATGGATCAGATATATCACGGCCAATTCTTCAGAAGATTCTTCCACAATGGACTCTGATAAGTAAGATTTCGAGTCAATGTTTACAGAATCTTCTTCTGTCCGAAGAAATGATTCATCGAAAGAATGAGTCACCCATTCCATTGATATGGGCACATCTGAGATCAACAAATGCTCGGGAGTTCCTCTATTCAATCTTTTTCCTTCTTCTTGTTGCTGGATATCTCGTTCGTATACATCTTCTCTTTGTTTCCCGAGCCTCTAGTGAGTTACAGACAGAGTTAGAAAAGATCAAATCTTTGATGATTCCATCATACATGATGGAATTTCGAAAACTTCTGGATAGGTATCCTACATCTGAACTGAATTCTTTCTGGTTAAAAAATCTCTTTCTAGTTGTTCTGGAACAATTAGGAGATTCTCTGAAAGAAATACGGGGTTTTGCTTCTGGTGGCAACATGATATTGGGTGGTGGTCCCGCTTATGGGGTCAAATCAATACGTTCTAAGAAGAAATATTGGAAGATCAATCTCATCGATCTTGTAAGTATCATACCAAATCCCATCAATCAAATCATTTTTTCGAGAAATACGAGACATTTAAGTCGTACAAGTAAAGAGATCTATTCATTGATAAGAAAAATAAAAAACGTGAACGGTGATTGGATTGATGAGAAAATAGAATTATGGATCGCGAATAGTGATTCGATTGATGATGAAGAAAGAGAATTCTTGGTTCAGTTCTCCACCTTAACGACAGAAAAAAGGATTGATCAAATTCTATTGAATCTGACTCATAGTGATCATTTATCAAAGAATGACTCTGGTTATCAAATGATTGAACAACCGGGATCAATTTCCTTACGATACTTAGTTGACATTCATAAACAGGATCTAATGAATTATGAGTTCAATAGATCCTGTTTAGCAGAAAGACGGATATTCCTTGCTCATTATCAGACAATCGCTTATTCACAAACCTCGTGCGGGGCTAATAGTTTTCATTCCCCATCTCCTCATGGAAAACCCTTTTCGCTCCGCTTAGCCCTATCCCCTTCTAGAGGTATTTTAGTGATAGGTTCTATAGAAACTGGACGATCCTGTTTGGTCAAATACCTAGCGACAAACTCCTATGTTCCTTTCATTACGGTATTTCCGAACAAGTTCCTGGATGACAAGCCTAAAGGTTATCCTATTGATGATATTGATGATAGTGACGATATTGATATTGATACGGAGCTGCTAACTATGACGAATGTGCTAACTATGTATATGACGCCAAAAAGAGACCGATTTGATATCACCCTTCAATTCGAATTAGCAAAAGCAATGTCTCCTTGCATAATATGGATTCCAAACATTCATGATCTGCATGTGAATGAGTCGAATTACTTATCCCTCGGTCTATTAGAGAACTATCTCTCCAGGGATTGTGAAAGATGTTCCACTGGAAAGATTCTTGTTATTGCTTCGACTCATATTCCCCAAAAAGTGGATCCCGCTCTAATAGCTCCGAATAAATTCAATACATGCATTAAGATACGAAGGCTTCTTCTTCCACAACAACGAAAGCACTTTTTCATTCTTTCATATACTAGGGGATTTCACTTGGAAAAGAGGATGTTCCATACTAACGGATTCGGGTCCATAACCATGGGTTCCAATGCGCGAGATCTTGTAGCACTTATCAACGAGGCCCTATCAATTAGTATTACACAGAAGAAATCCATTATAGAAACTAATACAATTAGATCAGCTCTTCATAGAAAAACTTGGGATTTTCGATCCCAGATAAGATCGGTTCAGGATCATGGGATCCTTTTCTATCAGATAGGAAGGGCTGTTGCACAAAATGTACTTCTAAGTAATTGCCCCATAGATCCTATATCTATCTATATGAAAAAGAAATCATGTAAGGGAGGGGATTCTGATTTGTACAAATGGTACTTCGAACTTGGAACGAGCATGAAGAAATTCACGATACTTCTTTATCTTTTGAGTTGTTCTGCCGGATCGGTCGCTCAAGATCTTTGGTCTTCATCCAGACCCAATGAAAAGAATTGGATCACTTCTTATGGATTCGTTGAGAATGATTCTGATCTAGTTCATGGCCTATTACTATTATTACTATTAGAAGTAGAAGGCGCTCTGGCTCTGGCGGGATCCTCACGGACAGAAAAAGATTGCAGTAAGTTTGATAATAATCGAGTGACATTACTTCTTCGGTCCGAACCAAGGAATCAGTTAGATATGATGCAAAAGGGATCTTGTTCTATCGTTGATCAGAGATTTATATATGAAAAATACGAATACGAATCGGAGTTTGAAGAAGGGGCCCTCGATCCG